AAAAATTCATTTATTTATAATTTATAGTAGTGAAAAGGAATCGAAATGATAGTCCTTTTACTCCACTACTACTGTAGTGTTGGTCTACAGATTGGGTTGGGTCTTGAATAAGAATGGATAGGTCGGACGGGAAATATAATTCCATTTTTCGTCGGGGGGTTTGAAGAAAAGCCTTGTATACAGACTTATGTAAAGTATATGAACACTTCTGCATTATTAGTTAGATTAATAATCTAATTAGATTTCTTTTTTATTATTAATTTGTTTCTTTTTTATATTTCAAATTATTTCTTTTCGGTAAGCTCTAGTGAAAGACTTTCAGAGGCTGTTTTCCTATTGTTTTTTGTTTTAGAGAAGAAATCGGGAGACGATAAGGATTAGATCAAATGCAAATAAGAGAAGAGTATAAAAAAAATCAATCTTGATTCTATATTTTTGAAATTTAACTTAATGAAATGGGGCAAACTAAAACATAGATCTTTTTCTTACTACCTCTTAGTAAGATTCATTCCCTTAATACTTCCAAAGATATCTTTGGATATTTTTTATTTATGTATAATATTTGCATAATATTTTTTTTTTTTTCAATTCTACTAGAAATCAGATAAGAACTTGTTAGATGTTATAATTGGATTTATTGAATTGTTTCATCAATTATGTTATCCAGGAATCTTTTTTTGACTCTGTACCAGCGATTCCACTATTATTATAAAATTTTTAGTGAAAATTAAATAAGAAAAGAATACAAGAAAAATTAGTAAACAATAATGAAATAATTCCTTCATATTGATAGCGATAGGAGACAAAATTTACATGGATATAGTAAGTCTTGCTTGGGCTGCTTTAATGGTAGTTTTTACATTTTCCCTTTCCCTTGTAGTATGGGGAAGAAGTGGACTCTAAGGGTACTATTAATTGAGTTAAGGGATCAAACTGTATCAATTGTTTTATAGCTGGGTTCTGCAATTTTTTAACGATTGAATTTAGTTATTTGATTAATACTAATTAATTAAATGCAATTATATCTGCATTTTTTAATTCTATTGTATTCCAGTGGTGGAATGTATTGTATGTATAATGTATAATATTGAAAATACTCTTTCAATCAAACAAATATTTGAATTGTAACCATCTTCGTATTTTGAAAGTCAAGGGAATACAAAGAATGGGAAATGGATTCCCATTCCAACCAAATTGTTTCTAAATAGAATTCGTGGAACCCCCGGATCATCTGTCAATTATTTAATCAATTCATTTTTTGGAATGCTAAAATACTATATTTATAATATAAGAAAATAAATATTTATAGGTATAGGTAGAAATATTTATAGGTATAGGTAGATGGATTGGTACATATTAAACCCTTTTATTTTTTCAAATCAATAAAAAATAGAGTCAAACTTTATAGACTACCATAATAGATAGTATAGTCGAAAGAAATAGATTTGATTTCTTTCGACTATATGGATTTCATAAAATTTTGCTGATTGTAGTCTTATCATTTCATTTAAAACTAAGACCCGAAATTGAAATCCTTTTTTCATTTTTTTTATTCAATCATTATCAATCATTGCATTGATAAGAAATCAGAAGTCATTTTTAAGTAAAATTAGTCACTTTGACTTACCGTTTTTACGTAAATTATAAGTAAAAAGGCAGTAGGAACTAGAATGAAGAGTGCAGTAGCTATAAATGCGAGAATATTTACTTCCATAATCTCTATGTTTTCTTTCTCTTTAATTTCTAAAAAAATTAATACTTCGGGATTTAATCCCATATAAATGTTCAATCTTTCGGCGGTAAATTCAATGGTATCAATTTTATCTCGATGATATCAAATCGAATCAATATCACGAATAACAATATCTGAGCTATCAAATCGATTCATAGTCGAGAATTAAATAGTATAACATAGGAAGATCTTTTATCCATACCAAATAAAAAAATTTTACTTTCTGATGCAATCAAAAATTCCTTTTTTATTTCTTTCTTCATCGCAACCTTTACTTTATTATTTATATTATATATTTTATACCTTAAACTAAAAAAGAAATAAAAAAAAAAAGGGGGGGGATCCTTGTTAGAAATAATATTTTTTTTGATTTTATTTATATCCATCGGGACTGACGGGGCTCGAACCCGTAGCTTCCGCCTTGACAGGGCGGTGCTCTGACCAATTGAACTACAATCCCAGGGAATAAATCGTATAGCATACATATTCTTACAATTTCATTCAAACCCTTTTTTCTATTTGTTCTATTTGATTTGAGATTCAACCCTTGTACTGTAACTGAAAGAGGCGGGCTTTTTTATATATTGATTTGATATTGATATAAAATATATATATGGGTCTGCACTTTAGCGCAGATCGACACGGATTACTCGTAAGCCGTTCGTTATTGCCAAATCAATTGACAAATTAATCATTGAAAAAAAAAGAGTCTTTTTTTTTTACTTTAATGTTTTCCTTAGACTTTATACTTAGAGATCCTGTACGGAA